ATATCGAAACTGATCTAACATCAGAATCTTAGGAGGACTCTTCAGACCAGACAAAAAAGAAAAAATTGTCAGCAAAGTTGTTTCTTTATTTGTTCTTTATTTACAACTTCTTTCCAAAAAGAAAAAGATTTTAAAGAAGAAAGAATAAAATTCTTTCTTCTTTATATGCTATGATAAATTAAATCAAAATCCTAATAGAATAGAAAGAGAATTGAATAGAATTATGAACTTCATTCTCATTATTATTAGAATAGAATTAGAATAGAATGAGATTTCGATCTTTTTCATCCAAAAAATTCTTTTTTTTATACAAATATTTTATACAAATACAATACATAGGTCGTCGATTCGGCAGTGGATAAAAAAGGGGGACCCATCTTTCCAGTTAATGGTTCAAATAATTTTATCCATATGAGTGTTCTACATCGGATAAATTCCTAATTCTTCCTTTTTTCTTTGTATTATTTTTCAACCTTTTTGGTACTAACGTAGTGGTAGAAAGAGTACCATGCTATGCTGTGCCTGGACTTCAAACAATTTATCTTTAACCATGTAAAAGACCTCTACATTATTGGTTGATAGAGAAGAGAATCAAAGTTCATTTACCAATTAGTCACGAAATGCTATGGTTCTTACATATGATTTCTGAATAAAATCCAATTCCGAAGTAATTCGTCGAGATTGTGCACCTTTTGTTCCTATTTCTACTATAGAAATATAAAAAAGAATACATAAATATAAAGAAAGTGCAGCCGGTTAAATCCAACGTATTCTTGAAATACACAACTCGCACACACTCCCTTTCCAAAGAAAATCAATACACCCAGCACTACGCTTAGATTTATTGGATTTGTTGCTAAAATATCGGTATTAAACTCGAAACTCCCAGCAGATGGCCAGTGCCCCACGGAAACAAAAGAATCGGTTATATTTTTCATATGCTCTCCCCTTATAGATAGGACTAACAAAGAACAGAGTTATTTTTGTATCACTCCGCTTATTATTATTAATGGAATTTGAGAATTCTCAAATTTATTAGTTATGGTTATGCTTTTATTCTTCTTTTTTTTTTTTTTACATTTTTTTTCTACGATGAAATTCAACATTAAACAAAAGGATTTGCAAATAAAAGAGCTAATGCCACGACCAGTCCATAAATTGTTAAAGCTTCCATAAAAGCCAGACTAAGCAATAAAGTACCTCGTATTTTACCCTCTGCTTCTGGTTGTCTCGCAATACCTTCTACGGCTTGGCCCGCAGCAGTACCTTGACCAACCCCAGGTCCGATAGAAGCAAGCCCTACAGCCAATCCAGCAGCAATAACGGAAGCAGCAGAAATAAGTGGATTCATGGTAAGTTCCTCGCACAAAAAAAAAATGGTTAATGATACAACCAACCAATGAATTAGTACTTAATCTATTTTTTCTACTTCTACTTTAATATTCTATTACCTTACTAAACTTCTTTTTTTATTTTTTGATCTTTTTCACTAAAATATATCGGGTCGAAGTAGCTAAAAGTTCCAAATGGAATTCATAATATTACTGAATTGTCAGAACTACTTCGATAGACCGTTTTTCCTTTCTACTTTATGTATTTCTACCTTATGTAAATAAATATGTATACGGTTTTAGTCATTGCGTTTCCTTGTTTATAAATTATTCTATTTTTTTATTCTATTTTTTCTCTTTTATTCAATTCACAATCAAAGACAAAATACAAAAAGGACTTATATGGGAATCCATCTAAATGCAGTGGGCTAGAAAAAAAAGAGATAGGGGTAATTACCATTTAACTAGTAAATAACATAGACTTTTTTTCTTCCATAACGTAAATCACCTGCACTTTTTATTCTTTTTTATTCTATTAAATTGTATTCTGAAACCATTCTTCAAAACATACACAAGGATTGATACTCATAGGTATTACATATACATGATCTCCAACCCTTCTTTATCTTTTTATCTTCCAAATTCTGCAATATCATATATATTTCTTCATATATACATACATGTAGCTATTTGCATTCTCTTCTCCAACCCAGTGGATTATATTGAACCCCGAACCCCCGCATTGCTTGAATTGGGATAAGCTTCAAAAAAGACTATTTTGAAAGTGAGTCAATTATGACCCTCCATGGATTCACCTATATAAGCCGCAGCCAAAGTTGCAAAAATAAGAGCTTGAATACCACTTGTAAATAATCCAAGAAACATGACAGGTATAGGAACTACTGAAGGCACTAAAGAAACAAGAACAACAACCACTAATTCATCAGCCAATATATTCCCGAAAAGTCGAAAACTAAGAGATAAAGGTTTTGTGAAATCTTCTAGAATATTAATTGGTAAAAGTATTGGAGTTGGTTGAATGTATTTCCCGAAATATCCCAATCCTTTTTTCCTGAGACCCGCATAGAAATATGCCACTGACGTAGGTAAAGCTAAAGCAACAGTAGTATTTATATCATTCGTGGGCGCAGCTAACTCCCCATGAGGTAATTTTATGATTTTCCAAGGTAAAAGAGCACCTGACCAGTTAGAAACAAAAATAAATAGGAACATCGTTCCTATAAAAGGAACCCAAGGACCATACTCCTCTCCAATCTGAGTTTTGCTCAAGTCTTGAATAAATTCAAGGACATATTCGAAGAAATTCTGACCGTTGGTCGGAATGGTTTGCGGATTCCGAACAGCTATGATGACTGAACCTAATAAGATAGCAATTACAACCCAAGAAGTGATAAGTACTTGGGCATGAATTTGTAAACCTCCTATTTGCCAATATAAATGTTGGCCTACTTCTACACCTGATATATCGTATAACCCTTTGAGTGTTTTAATGGAACATGGTATAACATTCATATTGTCCTCTAACATAAATCAAACTTCAAAAAAGTGATTCTTTTTATTCAACCATCTCTTTCTCAATTAACCTATATTCATTCATGAATTTAAGTTATGAATCGTATATTTCGGATACCGAGAAATCACATAAAAAAAATACCAATCATTTTTATTTTTTCTTTTAAATATTATTTGATAGTCAAAACATAGTTCAAACTCCAAAAGATGCAAACCAAAATAGTAACAATCAAAGAGAGTTCAACAAAAACAAACTAACCTTCTTCTTTCTTCTTCTTAAGAGTAATGATAAGATAATCAACCATTTTTTATATAACTAGAATGGCCCTCACAAATTGCAGATACTAATTTGGTAAGAATCAATCGAATCGAAGCTATAGCATCATCGTTGGCCGGAATAGAAATATCTGCAAGATCTGGATCACAATTTGTATCGATTAAACAAATCGTCGGAATACCCAAAATGACACATTCTCGAAGAACCGTATATTCTTCTTGCTGATCCACGATAATTACAATATCGGGCAATCCCGTCATATATTTGATCCCGCCAAGATATGCTTGCAAAGTAGATAACTTTCTCTTCAACATTGCTGCATCTCCTTTAGGAAGACGATTGAATTTCCCCATCTTTTGTTCTGCTCTTAAGTCCCTGAACTTCTGAAGTCTTGTTTCTGTAGTAGACCAATTCGTTAACATACCACCAAGCCATTTTTTATTAACATAATGACATCGAGCCCTTATTGCCGCTGATGCTACTAAATCCGCTGCTTTCTTTTTGGTGCCAACGATTAAGAATCTTTTTCCCCTACTTGCTGCATCAAAAACTAAATCGCAGGCTTCTGATAAAAAACGAGCAGTTATAGTAAGATTTGTAATATGAATACCTTTACGCTTTGCCGAGATGTAAGGAGCCATTCTAGGATTCCATTTATTAGTAACATGACCAAAATGAATTCCTGCTTCCATCATTTCTTCCAAATTGATGTTCCAATATCGTCTTCCCATTTTCCCACACTTTCTCTTTTTATTTTTTTTTCAAAGAGATTAAGTACCTTATGAAATAAAGAATTGTTCCGACGGAACCTTCTACCAGGATTGACCATTGATCTACGACCCAAACCATGAATTTCATTCTTTCTTTTTTATTTCATTGATTATGAAATCCATAATCGGACCAGAGAGTTAAAATAAAAAGAATAAACCTCTTGTTAGGATACATTACGTAAAAGATTGGTCTGATGTCTCATGGAAAGTTTTTGGGCACAAGAACAAAATAATTCTCTATGGTGTAGCAAAATATCGCTCATTTCCAACTCGAATAGATTCTTCCTTTTGATTTTCAAATGAATGTTTTTGTCTTGCTTTGAACAATGTACTAATTTATTGAATCCGGTACCAACCGGTATAATCCCCCCCAGAACAACGTTTTCTTTCAGGCCTTTCAACCAATCAATACGACCTCGTAGAGCAGCTTTTGCTAAAACTCGAGCAGTTTCTTGAAAACTTGCTTCGGATATGAAACTTTGAGTATTCAGAGATGACTTCGTTATTCCCAATAAGATTGCCCGATAACAGATTGATTCGTCCAAAACGCGCCCTGCTCGTTCTGCTCGCAACAATCCAATAAATTCCCCAGGTAAAAAAACATTAGACATTCCATCTTCGGAAACCAAAACTCTTGATGTTACTTGACGTACAATAATCTCTAGATGTCTATTATGGATCTGTACCCCCTGGGATCGATAAACCTTTTGTATCTTATTAACCAAAGAGATACGACTTTGGGCTATGGTTAGTTCAGCTCCAATCAAGAATCCCCAGGGGATCCCAAGAATCCTTCGGATACGTTCGTCCCAACCTTCAACTCTTCTTTCGAGGTTCATCGATATTGAATCAATTGAACGAACTTCTAAGATTTGTTCTACTTTTGGAAGACCTTGCGTTATGTCACCAGATCTCGACTTTTCATATATAAATGTAATTAATGTATCTCCTTCATAAAAGGTTTCCCCATAATGTCCATGGACAGTTGCTCCTGGAGTGACCAAATAGGGCTTAGCTGATCTTAGAACTAGAGAATCAACATGAACAATGAAAATTTGACCAGATTTTTTTATGCGTGATCCATATTTCAATAGATATACATTTTCACAAAGGAATTGTCCAAGGCTAATTATTGTCCATGCCTCTTCACAAGAATCGTGATGGAGAAAACACCAATTCAAATGGAATGAATTCCAAATGATGTTACTGCAAGGATCGGGATTATAAATCCTACTATTTTCATCTAGGAAACAGTATTGAAATGGAGGTACTTGAAGCACTTGTAAAGTCTGTTGAAAATTTTCAAGCAAAAAAGATTTCTTTAAAAAGACTTGACTATAAGTTCTTAAATAGTAAGATGAACGAGAATTTACTATTCTAGGCACAATAGTACCTAAAGGACCCAACAAATACCTAATTGGAGTCATGGGATCCAATTCTTTTGTCGCATTATTATATCTCGAAGTATTGAAGGGACCAATTCGAGAACAATTGGATGATGACAAAATTAGGAAAGATTGGCATTCCTTATTTCGATTCAACAACGTACCAAGAGTTCCCTGATGTTGGGGAAATATTTGAATCTTCGCCTTGGAATCAAAAGGATTTTTTCTATGAATACGATCTAATTCATTATTGGAAATCAATCCTGAACCTGCCGTATCATACCTTTTTTCGGTATACGAAAGAGTGGACTTTACTAACTCAATTCGGATGAAATAACAAAGCAGATCATTTGTCCTTATTTCAACAAAAGAAGCATAAACCTTTTCTTCTATAGAACTCTTTTTTTCTTGGTCCCAAGTCAATACTAAGCAAGCTCGAACTAATTGAATACTTGTGTGAGAAATTCCTCGAATTGACTTGCCATTTTCATAAAGTATATAATTGACAATTCGAAGTTGGACATTATTCTTTTCCTGCAAGAGATCCTGAGAGAAAAGTGTTGCTAAATTTATCCCATCAGCTATTTCATATGTGACTACGGGCCGAACCAAAACAAAATACTTTTTTTTGGTAGGTGTAATGCGTTGGACGTAGATCCAATTTTTCAATTTTTTTGATCCTTTAGAATCTTTTTTTCCGATTCCTGGTGGTATCAAAATGCCACTGTGCCTAGATATTTTATCCACCTCTCCAGAAAAATGAATATCTCCAGAAAATATTTTCAGTTCTATACTTTTCTTTTTTCTCTCCACTCGGACTAATCCACCTACTCGACTTCTTGTATTTATATTTAAAACAAGTCGTGTATCTACTCCAATGATACTATTGTTCCGAACCATTATGGGCGAAGATCCGGGTAAGATATGTATTTCCTCGGGAATGAAAAAAAATTGATCTACTTTCATTTGCGTTTGGTATTTCGGACTAAAATCTTTTGCTCCTCGATACTCAATCAAATCTTCTTTTTTTACGATTGAATCTACTTCGACAATCCCATATTTAGTAATTCCTGAACTGCTTCTTCTGTATCGCGGATCATCAAAATAAGCAAGAATACTATTTCTACGTAAAATACCATTTATAGGTATTTTAATCGAAATATCAAAACAGGGTATTAGTTTCTTTTCTTGTTCTTGATCATATTGTAAGGGAATCACAAATCTATTTCTTCGCTTTTTCGCCAAAGAATTCTCTTGACGAATATAAGTAGAAGGCTCTATGAGATTCCAATGACCCTTAGATATGATTCGATAAGGTTTTGAATAGTCAAGACTTTCCCTATCTTTTTTACCAAAAGTATCCAACAATTTATGTCTGACTTGATCATTAGTAAGTGAGAGATCAAAGATATCTTTGAGAGAAAATGAATTAGCATTCATTTGATCTTGATCCTTGTGGAGTGAAAAAGATACTATATTGGAATTGGATCTGCATAGACCTCCTGCTAATATCCATAAATGACTTGTTTTTGGTAATAGATGAACATTACTATATGGATACTCGGGCGTATGATAGCCATCAGTACTCCAGTGCATTTCTCCTTCTGACTCAGAATAAATATGTTTTTGAACCCTCTCCTTAAAATGAAAGGTGGACGTTTCGGCACGAATCTCGGCAATCACTTGTTCTGATTCTACATATTGATCATTTTGAACTAAAATCAAACTTTTTGTTGGAATATTTACATTATGTCTAATATCCCGACTCTCAATAGTTACATACAAGTCTATAAAACATAGAAAAGCAGGATGCCCGTGACGGGTACGTGTGGGATGAACCAAACCCTCATCAAATTTTATTTTTCCATTAGAAGGAGCTCGTACATGTTCGGCAGTACCACCCGTGAATACTCCACCAGTATGAAAAGTTCTTAATGTTAGTTGAGTCCCCGGTTCCCCAATTGATTGACCCGCAATAATGCCTACGGCTTCTCCCAACTCGACCAGGTCACCATGAGTAGGGCTCCGGCCATAACATAATTGACAGATCCAAGATGTACTCCTGCAAGTAAAGGGAGTTCGAATATATATTGGGTGTGCTTGAAAGGTTATGAATCGATTAACAAGTCCAATTCCAATATCTTTATTTCGAGTACCAATGCATCGTAGACCGATATATATATCGTCTGCTAATACACGACCAA